GCCAGAATTTTCCATTTCTAGGATCAACCAACTGGGGTTTTGTCGTTATAAAATATTAGATTCTATAGAAGCAATGATAAATAGATACGAATAGAGCGCAAAAAAGGGGGGGAAATAAAAAACAAAGTATATAAAAGTTATACAAAATTTTATACGAATCACTGCCCCCTTTTTTATTTACTTAATTTAATTTCGTTTGATTAGGACAAAGTTACTTAAAAACCTCCGCCTTCTTTAAAATATCCCGAACAGTTCCTGTAGGCTGAGCGCCTTTTTCAAGGAAATATAGAATAGCGGGAACATTTAAACAACTTTGATTCTTTATCGGATCATAAAAACCCACTTTCCGAAGATCTCTTCCTTCTCTTCGGGATCGAACATCAATTGCAACGATTCGATAGACGGCTCATTGGGATAGATGTAAGTAAATGAAGAAGACCCCCCCTAGAAACGTATAGGAAGTTTTCTCCTCGTACGGCTCGAGAAAAAATGATTCGAGGTTTTGTCTATGTATAGAATTCTAATGAATGGCAAAAGGGTTGATAAAATCAATTAGACTAGGATTTCACTCATTTTTTTCTTCGTTCTTCCTAAAAAAAAGAAAAAATCATTTGTACTCATAACTCAAGTTGGATAATTCTCAAATAGCTCAAAAGAAAATCAAATCTTTAAGCAATTTATTTCATTTATTGAATGGTCTTTAACCCCCTTTTGTTTGTCTCGTTTAAAATACAATCATCTATTTTGATTTGGATTCTTTATTCTGATCCAGTTATTGAGACAATGGAAACGGCGTTTCCTTGTTCTGGGATCCTTTTTCTTTGTTTTAAATCATTGGGTTTAGACATTACTTCGGTGCTTCTTAATCCTTCCAACAAAATGGCAGCAACATACCCCTTTTGTGATTTCTTTCTATCAAAGAATCATACGAATGGTTGATTCCCCGTGATACACTTTGAATCGAAAGAGTTTTATCAATTCCAACAAAATTTCCTTTTGAATTGAAAACTTGCCCGAATCAGATCCTTTCGATTTCTATATTGATGATATACTTACGAAGTTGTTCCAATTTATTGATTGGCATTAACCCTAGATCCTTGCCCCCTGAAAGCTGAATCAATACTTTACTACTCGAGCTCCATCATGTACTATTTACATTACAACCCAACAAAAAGAGGGGTTCTAGTGGAACAGAACAAACGATGTCGGGCCAAGAGCACCTTCATTCCTATATAAAATGGCGGATGTAAGAATAAGAATCCACACCGGATCGTGTCCTTCAAGTCGCACGTTGCTTTCTACCACATCGTTTCAAACGAAGTTTTACCATAACATTCCTCTAATTTGGAGCCAGTATGGAATTGATTCAATTATGGAATCATGAATAGTCATTGGTTCAGTCGGTACATAGACATATTAATCTATACCTTTTTTCTTCTATACATAGAACATAGATGGTAAAGATTTTTCTGAAGAAATCTTAGCAAGACCCCACCTTTTATTGTATGAATGCAACTTTTTTTATAAAAAAAAAACAAACTAACAGAAATATAGAAATAACATAACTAACATAAATAACACGAATAAATGAATTCTTTTTACCCCTGCATCTTCAAGTGACTCAATAGAAGAGATTGACCCATCTGCGACTTCTTTGAATACCAAAGATTCAACTCATAAGGAATCGTTCAAAATTTTTATAATCGAATTTCCTATTTTGACATCATTATTGGAATAAAGTTTTACAGTAAAGACTACGTTTGATCATCATAAAAAAAAAGAGAAATATCTCTTTCTTTTCGAATTGAATCATCAATGATTTAAAGCCGATAAATAGATTGAACAAGAAACCCAATTTTTTTTCGTGAGATGGATAAAAAAGACTGATATAAGAGAAGATTTAGGTCCTTATTCTTTCGATTCTTATTTTATTAATCAGATGAATGAGTAGGGGTTTTTCGTATCTATCAGATAGACTGAACAACTGTCACTGTTATGGATATTCTATGTTATGGATATTCTATATTAAATATTTCAATATTAAAGGGATTTCTTTTTAACAAAAATGGAAAGGCTGTTGTCACTGAACGTTGTCACTGAAATAGAACGAAATCGAATAAGAACAATACATATATATTACATATTAAGTTAAACTAAGCATTTACCCGTTTTATATGTATTTTTTTTTGTTTAACCTGGAATTAAGTAATCTTTCTGCAATCTTGGCATAAAGTGACTAAAATATATGAATTACCCCATCTCAATCGTTACATAGATTTAAAATTATTCAAAGGTCAAAAAAACATCGGTTACATATGTAACTTGATTCGTTGTTAATGAGATTCGGACAGACACAGATATTTAAATGACTATCTCCCGTTGCTGATTAAGACCTATCTACCCCCCCAATTCTCTGGGAATGCTGAATCAGAAATAAAAAAAGATCCCTTTTACGGAAAGGGAACTATCTAGGGACAAAGACAAACAAGTCCAGATTAAGCCCTTGCTCCTAATTTTTATTTTACCCTAACCCAAGTCTTAAGAGACTTAATCCCATTGATTGAATGTAATAACCCCCTCTTGTCTCTTGTTTAGAATTCAGAGGTCCTAACCTAATAATTGGGCTGCCTCATTTAAGTTTAATGGATAGGGAATAAGAGATAGGGAAGGTAGGTTCTTTCTTATTGCGATTCAAAACGGATCGTTGAAAATTCAAATAGATATGAGACGTAAGGTTTTTCAGGTTTTTCTAAGTAACTAACTTCTTTCAATATGAAGGGAATGAACATATGGTGAAAAGCCCGCCCTATTTTACTTTATTTGAAAGTGTGACCTATGTTCCCATCGTACCTGGATCACAAACAAAAATATTCAGTTATATCTGCATATCATTTGAACTCGATTCAGTTAGTTCAGTTTGTGAAAAAAAGATATGATTCAGAGAAGAATCATTCAAAATCAGAAAAGAAACAAGAATCACATTCTATCCAATATTAGGCCTTTAAGCAGAACGTTATTTACAAAAGCAACCTTTACTCTGATAGAATGGATATGTCCTGGGACGGAAGGATTCGAACCTCCGAATAGCGGGACCAAAACCCGTTGCCTTACCACTTGGCCACGCCCCATTTAGATTTCTATTCGACAATAATAAAGAATAATGTTAGTATTGGGTTTTGGTCAATTCCAGTCCAAATATCTATAGAAAATCTTTATAAAATAGATTAGATTCTTGCTAGGATTTTAACACGTGTAGATATAGAATTTAATTGAATTCATTGATCATTACATATAATTCAATTAAGATATTCTATGAAAGTATGATTTCTTCTATTCTCCTTTGAGAATTGGGGGATTTTTGATTGGGTGCGTTCAAAGAAAAAGAAGGATTTTTTGTCTACCGTACTTTAACTTCATTTTTCCTTATATCAATAACTCAATCAAAATGCAATTATCTCCAAGAACAAAATGTCTGTTATGCTTAATATCTTTAGTTTGATCTGTATCTGTCTTAATCCTGCCCTTTATTCGAGTAGTCTTTTCTTCGCCAAATTGCCCGAGGCCTATGCTTTTTTGAATCCAATCGTAGATCTTATGCCAGTCATACCTTTGTTCTTTTTTCTCTTAGCCTTTGTTTGGCAAGCTGCTGTAAGTTTTCGATGAGATTTTTAATACCATCCTATAAAATTCATGATTTATTCGAGAAAAAATTCTAACAATTAATAAAATCAAATAAGTCTTACAGTATGAACCTTCGATTCAAACATTGAAAGTCTTGGATAGCCGCGATAAATCCAAATCTGGCTCACCCCATATCCCCCATTCTGACCTTTTTCCAGTGAAAGAATATTGGGGTTAGGTTAGGGTCCCCCACAATATATAATTTGGGGGTATGAAAGAAATTTTTGGTAATGAAAGACTCTTAGTATAACTGAATTTGAATTTCTGAAATTCTTTTCTGTTTATAGAAAGCACTTCATTTCTTGGTGTCAAAATATTTGGTATAAAATAAAAATGGAGGATCTATTCTCTTTTCTCGTTTTTTTTTTCCAAAAAAAAGATCTTGGAGATTGTGTAATGCTTACTCTCAAACTTTTCGTTTACACAGTAGTGATATTCTTTGTTTCTCTCTTTATCTTTGGATTCCTATCTAATGATCCGGGGCGTAATCCTGGACGTGAAGAATAAAAGGAGGTTTTTCGTTTTCCTTGCTTGATTTTTAAATTTTCTTAGGGTTTTTTATCTATTCGACACGTTTAACTAAGAAAAAATAAAAGGATTGGCGAAATTTGAAAGAGAAATCAAATATCAAGTCATCAACAAAAACGGAAAGAGAGGGATTCGAACCCTCGGTACGAATAACTCGTACAACGGATTAGCAATCCGCCGCTTTAGTCCACTCAGCCATCTCTCCCAATTGAAAAAGATAATTATTATGTTACATTACACATGAAATAAGGATTGAAAAAATCTTTCTTTCTCTGTCTTTATCTATATTATATATCTACAACTTTTATTAGCAATTCCATTTAGATCACGTAAGGGCTCGAAGGATTCAATAGAAATAAAAAAATAGAAAGAAAAAAAAAGAAAGAAAAAAAAAGAGGACCTTTTTGCTTTGATTTTGTTCGAAAGGCCCCTTTTTTATTCCCGTGGCCTGGCCTGGTCACTACCTAGCCGGGCCTTTTTTGTTCCAACGAATCCTAGGTAAAACAATTTATCCGATTTGAAAACAAAAAAGGTTTGCTATTAAAGCAACAACAAAAAGACGAAGGAATATTTTCATTCTTATTATATAAAATCAAAGTGTCATTTATTATTATTCTTTCTTCCTTTTTTATTTCCTTGACAACCTTATTCTTACTGGAATAAAAAAAGAAACTATGGATTTTTACACAATGCATTTTTTTGTTATGATTTCAGTGTTTTTGGCAAACCGTATCTATCAAAACTCCTCCAGCAAAAGAAAAGATAGAACTTGTTATTTAGTTATTTAAATG